TGTATTAAACAACTATAGTCTCATATATTTTATCACGTTATACTTTACCTCTTTTATTGTCTTATATGTCCTTTTCTTTCATATGAATATAAAACTCGAAAGTATATCTTTTCGCGGTTCAAAGCAAGCAACGCACTTCGAAGATTTTTTTTTATATTTACCTTTATCTGTTAGAAAAATACGAAAAAGGAGAATGAATTTCCTATTCTTTTTTTTTAATATTGTATTTTATTTAAGAATAAAAACTGTAAATGAAAGTCTCTTTCTCGCATACATTTTCTATCCCGTTCCGTTGTCGGAACAAAAATACCGTATGTATCGATATGGAAATATTTGGTACATGAATCCATGATCTGATAAATTAGATCTATCTAAATCTTAGATAGATATAAAAATTTAGATCTATCTAAATTTATCCTGTCTTGGGTTCTGGAATTAAAAAAGATATTTTAATAATAACGGCTTGTATGTTGTGACTTGGAAGAAGCCTTTCTCTGTAGAAGAAGGAAATATCAATTTATTCCTATAACCCATCTATGAATAAGAATATTTAATCAGTAATATCGACAAATTCTTGCAGAGCCCAAAGAAAATAAATATGAGAAAATGAAAAAAAAAAAAAGACCCACTGACTGTTACAATTTCATCTTTATCAAATTATCGAATTTGAATATCAGAATAGTGGATATAGTCATGATTCAATAGGTTAGGTCCACTTACTTTTTTTGTTGTTTTCTAATCTTTAGAATGGATTTGGTTGGAATAATGGAAAGGGATATTTAACGATTCAAGGAGACGACTTTTCATTATTCAATATAATATTATTCATTATACATTATAATAATAAATAAGAATTTCTAATATCTAAGAATAATATAAGAAATAAAAAAGAATACTAGGACAATTATTAATAATAATATATATCTAAATTATAATAGAAATATAATAAATAAACAAATGTTCCACTATATAACACTTTATAACTATAATGACTATATTATTATTCATTATAATGATAGCTTATTAGCATTCAATTTCATAATTGAATGCTAAGGTTTGTTACTTTTTGATTATTAGTATAAATATCAACAATATCTCTATTCCCCCTTCAAATAAGAATACTTTGGCTGGGATTTTATGAAAAAAACCAAAGCCCCTTATCGGATTTGAACCGATGACTTACGCCTTACCATGGCGTTACTCTACCACTGAGTTAAAAGGGCCCATTTTTTTGATTCAATTACTGAATAAGTCATTAGCCACTATGAGTCTAGTGCATATACTGATTCTAATATAGATAGATGTACATTCTAATCTGTAGATGTACATAGATATAGTTTATTGCCCATATATATCTTATGAACATAGTGGATCATTCCGGAACGATAAATTCAATTTATCTAGTGAGTATAGGGTAAACTAAAAATAAATGGTTTAGTAAGATTGGATTTCAAAAATATCAATGCAAGGAATTGTGTCAAGACCAACCCTAATTGTTAATTGATCCCCATCATAAATCATAACGAAATTCGTTTGATTGATACATAGACTTACCGATTCAACATAGATATAAGATATTTCCTCGAATCGTTGATAAAAATCTCTTTTTTACTTGTGCCCCCGAACCAAATTCTTAGAGAAAACCAATTTTCAATAACTTGTTGATCCCTCTTCCCATATTTCCAGATTTATCGTTTTTTTTTTTCATTTTTGAATTTCCGGGCTTAGTGTAAGATAGAAATATGTCTATCTAATCTTAACAAAATGAATGAAAGTGGAAGAAATGGAGTTTCATTCCCCTTTCTGTCTGGTCTGCCAGACCAATCACTCCCCGAAAGATCCTATACCTCGTATTATTTCTATTCTACTTATTTATTCTTATATTTATTTTACTCTTTATAGAATTTAATTATTCTATTTCTAATTAATTAGAAATAGAATAATTAAATAATATTTTCAAATTACAATAATATTCAAAAAATTTGATAGAATGGTGATTCGAATGAATGATTCATGAATCGAAATACGAATCAAAAGATTCTATGGAATCATGAAAGAGGGAAAGATCCCTCAGATTTAGTCATACCATTATATTGACAATTTCAAAAAACTGGTCATACTATGAACATAGTATGATGGCGGTCGGGTAAGTATGCCCCCATCGTCTAGTGGTTCAGGACATCTCTCTTTCAAGGAGGCAGCGGGGATTCGACTTCCCCTGGGGGTAGGGTACTACTAACGGAAGTTGATCATGGATTATCAATAAGCCTGGAATTTATTCTTCCTGGGTCGATGCCCGAGCGGTTAATGGGGACGGACTGTAAATTCGTTGGCAATATGTCTACGCTGGTTCAAATCCAGCTCGGCCCAATAATTCGCCGATCCACCATGAAATGATATAACCCATTTTTTGTTCCCCAGAAATGCCTGATCGGAATACGGAAGACTAAAGAAAGGTAAAAGTTTCTGATATATTTTTACCGCTGTTCGTTTGCTCTATTTCTTTTTTTCCACAAATTCCGATCTTGCTTGCTAATGATCCATCTAGATTCATATAAGGATCTGGAAGTAGAAAGTCTAAGGAAAAGGACCAAATAAAGAATAAAGAAAAAAACTCTTTTTTTTTCATTGAAAGATTGATTTGATTATCAATCAATTTCTAAAAAACGAAAGGATTATTAACAATTCTCGAGACGCTCCCACTAAAGTGCATATCCATGTGGATATCAAATATATCACTCGGGTTTCTGTTACAATACGACTATTCTAATCTAAATAAAATAGAAAGGGTTTGAATGAAATCATAAGAATATGTATGATGTACACTTTCTTTTATTTGCTTGGGATTGTAGTTCAATTGGTCAGAGCACCGCCCTGTCAAGGCGGAAGCTGCGGGTTCGAGCCCCGTCAGTCCCGACGGATCCAAATCCAATAAAAAAATACATCAATTCATCTCTGCATTTTCTGTGAAAAGGAGAACAAATATTAGAATTTCATTCCCAAGGGGAATGCTCTCTTATTTTATTTATTTATTTTTCCTTTCCCATTTCTCATCAAAGAAATATGGGAATTCCCATTTATTCAACGAGTACCGATTGAGAGGAGAAAAACATATGTAAATTAGTACAATTATTGGTAGAAGCATATTCAGGATTCCAAGAGATACCGTACTGAGTCTGGCTTTTTCTATTATTCCCGATCCGTGTAATAGAGTACTATATGTTTCAAGTAGGACATACAAAATGAAATTTAACACAGTCACTTTGATATAATACTTTTCAGATTCAAAGTATATACCTAAGATTTAAGGTATATCCCTTTCTAGCTCCGATTTTGTGTAACCTCAATTACCAATTTCAATTAGTAATGTGAATTTGAAAAAATTTATCTCATTGAACTTTCACAAGGAATTTTGGATATATGCATCCCATAATTAATCCAAGGAAATAGTATATTAATAAAAAAAAGAAAGCTCAAAGAAGAGAAGGATCCCATCTCTCTTAGCGAGGGCTCTCTCTCGTAGAGAGGGAATGAATAATCTTTTTTAAGTTTAAGGGTCCTGCCGAAGAAAGAACAAACTTTTTAATGAATTTGATGGAATACTAGATTTTTTTATACCCAGACTCTCCTTATTATACTTTTTTGTTTTCCAAGAAGATTAGATCATTAAAGGGAGGTTAGAACTTAACCTCTTCTTTGTTTACATTTTACATTTATTGTATTGTTTATTTTATTGGGGGTTTCTATAAACTAAAGAATGGAACAGAATGCTAAATAACGCAAAGGGATTATTGATCGGATTCGGAATCCAAATTTCAATTCGGTATGGATAAAGGATCTTCCTATGTTATACTATTTCATTCTCGACGAGGAATCCATTAATTTGATAGCTCAGATATTGTATTGTTATTCATGATATTGATCCGATTCGATATCATCGAGATGTAATTCATACCATTGAATATTGCATTTACAGGCGAAAGATTTATCAGCTCTATGGGATGAAATCCCGAGTTATTTCAAATTCAATAAAAACGAAACGATGAGATTATGGAAGTAAATATTCTCGCATTTATTGCTACTGCACTGTTCATTCTAGTTCCTACTGCTTTTTTACTTATAATATACGTAAAAACAGTCAGTCAAAATGATTAATTTGACTTAAACTTGACTGTTTCGTTCTTATCAATGATTGAAAAAAAAAAATGAAAAGTATTCAAAAATCGTGTCTTAAATGAAACAAGCGGACTAGAATTATCAGTATTCTATGAGATTTGATAGTATGGTAGAAAGATTCATATATTTCTTTCTACCATACTATACTTATTACTTATTATATTATTGTTATTGTAGTATATAAAGTCGTACTGTATAAAGATAGAGGTTTAATATAGATCAATCGACAATATGTATCTTCATAGACATCAATTACATATAGATATCAATTCCATACATATATGGAATGGAAGTACATAGCGTACAAATTCTATTTCTTTGCTTTATCTTTATCTATTTAATTTGTGTTGATTGCAATCATCAATAGAAAAAAATAGAAGGGCAACTCTTACTCTTACGGCTCTAATTCCTAGAATTTCGGATTCTTTTCAATATGAGAATCCCGATATCCATCGAAAGAATCAAATCGATGAAGGAAAAAAAGTATAGGCGTATATTAATAAAAGAAAATCACATAATCTTTTTTTAGCAGTCCAAAGAAATAATTGATTGAGTAGTTGACAGATGATCCAGGGGTTCAGTTCCATGGGAACCTCTTTGGATTTCTAAAAGGATTTGTAAAGTACACCTATTTTGACTGTTTTGAACCATGATATCAAACAAGTTCAATAAAGCAAGCATAGCATAAATCAAATTTCTAAAATAATACAACAAATAATAAAACAGGCGGTAACGCGCAATATGTGACTTGCCCAAGGCAATATTTTATTATGTGGAGTATTTCGTTGGACAATCACTATGTCTATGTTGTTTCCCATAGAAAG